GAGGAGTTTTATTCTTGCTTGTCCGTTCATTATTTTGCTTGCTCTATATGTAAGTTTGTGCGTGATTGTCCTACTGGTTCTAGATGGTCCGGGGGGCTGATGTGTTATTCTCATTAGTTGTTATTATTAATCAAGTATTCTTGTAGTTAGTAATGTATTTTAGTTTCGGTTAAATTTTGTGCCAGCAGCCGCGGTTACACCTTGGATGCAGTTGAACGTGTTTGGCTTGTGGTAGTTATATTATTTGGATTGGTTAGGTTTTATTTTTGGGGGTTGGTTGGGTGAAATTTTTATTTTTGTTATTTTCCTTTTTTTTGTTTTGAGGCTATGAAATTCTTTCTTTAAACTAGGATTAGATACCCTATTATTTTGGGATGTTAATTTTTGTGTCAGAGTAGTACTAGGTATGTTCTTGAAACTTAAAGAATTTGGCGGTATCTTATTCCGTTCAGAGGAATCTGTCTCGTTATCGATAGTCCGCGTTGGACCTTACTTAGTTGCTATGGTTTGTATACCGCCGTTTATTGATTATGCTTTTAGGGGTTTTAATTTTCTGGTTTCTTTATTCTGATTTATTTCAGGTCAAGGTGCAGCTTGTTTCTAAGTGTTATTGATGGATTACATTGGTTTATTGTTGTTTGGATTATCAATTGGATTGTTGGTATGAAATTGGATTTGATTGTAATGTTCTGGAGATTGTTTTCGTGATAATTGGTTCTAAGATATGTACACATCGCCCGTCGCTCTCGTTTTTTGTTAATGAGATAAGTCGTAACAAAGTGGTTGTACCGGAAGGTGTAGCTGGAGTGATTTACAGGCCATTTCTGTTAGTTGAGATTTCATTTACGCTGAATTTTTTGTCGTGCAATTCGGCATGGTCTGATTTGTTGATTGTCTTGTTGTTTAGGATTGGCTTAGAGTTTGGTGAGTTTAGTAAAATATTATTTTGTTGTTGTATTTTCTTTTGATTTAATTTTTTTGCGATAGGTTACTTGTACTGTGAGGGGTTGAGTTGTTTGTTTTTTTGGAAGCTGGCTTGTTTTGTCGTACCTTGTGTATCAGGGTTCATTGAATTTTATTATTTATTTTTATTTCCCGATTTTAGAGGAGTTAGTGGTTTATTTTAGTTGCTGTTTCATTAGCATTAATAATAGGCTGTTGGTAGTGAAATGTTATTCGTTTTTAGTGGTTTCTGGTTTTTCAAGAAATGAATTTAATTCATGCGTCTTATTTAGGGGTTTACTGTTGTTTATTTGTCTTTATTGGGCGTTAAGATTGAGGGGGATTAGCTCCTTGTTTTGTTTTTATAATTTTTGTGTGGATTTAGTTTTGTGGATTTTATGGTGATTTTCAATTTGATTATGTTAAAATTTTATTTGCTTCTTTTGTTATTTTGGGTTTATTTAAGCTATTTATTGGAATGTTTTCTTTGCTTATTGTTGGATTGTAATTATTGTGGAATTAGTAAATTTGTTTGTTGTAGTTGTTTGTATTTATGTTTAATTTCTTTTGAGGAATTAGGCAAAATTTTGTGTCCGCCTGTTTAACAAAAACATCTTTTCTTGTTAGTTTTTGAAGTATGGCCTGCCCGCTGACTTGAGTGTTGAAGGGCCGCGGTATTTTGACCGTGCAAAGGTAGCATAATCATTAGTTCTTTAATTGTGATCTGGAATGAATGGCTTGACGAGGCACTGGCTGTCTTAGTGATGAATGTTTTATTGAATTTGGTCTTTGAGTTAAAATTCTTAAATGTTTTTGTGGGACGAGAAGACCCTATAGAGTTTTACATTTGGTTTGTTTATTTCTTTGTTGTTTGTTTTGTTTTTGGTAAGCGGGCTTTTTGTTTTGTTGGGGTGATGAGAGGAATATAATTTAACTCCTCTTGGTTTTGGTTATATTGATTTGTAGTTTATTTGATCCATTTATTTTGATTGCAAGACTAAATTACCTTAGGGATAACAGCGTTATCTTCCTTGAGAGTTCTTATCGGCAGGGGGGTTTGCGACCTCGATGTTGGATTAAGGTGAATTTTTGGTGTAGGAGCTGAAAGTTTTATTGGGTCTGTTCGACCTTTAAAATCTTACATGATCTGAGTTCAGACCGGCGTGAGCCAGGTTGGTTTCTATCTATAAGTATATTTTTATACCTTAGTACGAGAGGACCGGGTATTTGGAATAATTTTGTTGTTGTTGAATTTTATTAACTGACTATTTTGGCAGATAAGTGCATTGGATTTAGAATCTATTAATGTAAGGTTTTTATTTTACAAGTAGTATTTGTTATGTTAGGTTTATTTTCTGTTGTTGTGTTTTTGTTGTTGATTGTTTTTGTTTTGGTCGGGGTGGCATTTCTTACTCTTTTGGAACGGAGGGTTTTAGGTTATATTCATATTCGTAAGGGTCCGAATAGGGTTGGTTTTGTTGGTGTTCTTCAGCCTTTTAGAGATGCTGTTAGGCTGTTTTCTAGGGAGCAGTATTTTCCTTTAGTTTCTAATTATTTGGTTTACTATTTTTCTCCTGTTTTTGCGTTATTCCTTTCTTTGTTGATTTGGTTGTTAATTCCTTATTTGAGAGGGTTTGTGTCTTTTGAGTTGGGTCTGTTGTTTTTTTTGGCCTGTACTAGACTTGGGGTCTATACTGTCATGATTGCCGGGTGGTCGTCTAATTCTAGTTATTCTTTATTGGGTGGTTTGCGTGCTTTGGCACAGACCATTTCTTATGAGGTTAGATTGGCTTTTATTTTGTTTTCTTTTGTTATTTTGATTTGTAGATATAATTTGGTATGGTTTTATTTGTTTCAAACTTACGTTTGGTTAATTTTTTTCTCTTTTCCTCTTTCTTTTGTTTGGTTTATTTCTTGTTTGGCAGAAACTAATCGTACTCCTTTTGATTTTGCTGAGGGGGAGTCTGAGTTGGTTTCTGGGTTTAATATTGAGTATGGTGGTGGTGGGTTTTCGTTGATTTTTTTGGCTGAATATGCTAGTATTCTTTTTATGAGATTGTTGTTTTGTATTATTTTTTTGGGCAGTGATCTTTATTCTGTTTTTTTTTATGTCAGGTTGACTTTTGTGTCCTTTTTGTTTGTTTGGGTTCGTGGTACTTTGCCACGGTTTCGTTATGATAAGTTGATGTATTTGGCTTGGAGGAGTTTTTTGCCTCTTTCTTTAAATTATCTTTTATTTTTTCTTGGTGTTAAGTTGTTGGTTTTTTCTTTGTTGTAGGTGCATTAATTTAGGCATTAAGTTAATAGAAGGTTTGAACTTCTCTCTCAGTGTTTTCAAGGCACTAGGCTTTCCTTATTGCTTATTTAACTAGTTTGTTATTTTATCTCATAGGTTTGTTGTTATGGGGGTTGCGATGTAGTATAGGAAGTATAGGACTGTTAGGATTTGTCCCGTTAAGATGTATGGGTCTTCCACTGGTCGGGCTCCGATTCAGGTGAGAAGGATTACTGTGTTTGTTATTGTTCAGAATATTACTTGGTTGGTTGGGTAGAATTGTGTTCCTCGGAACTTTGATTTATAGGCTGGTATGATGAATAGGATTGCGATGGATATGGCTAGTGCAATTACTCCTCCTAGCTTGTTTGGGATTGATCGTAGGATTGCGTATGCGAATAGGAAGTACCATTCTGGTTGAATGTGTACGGGTGTTACTAGTGGGTTGGCTGGCGTGAAGTTGTCTGGGTCTCCTAGTAGATATGGTTCTTTTAGGGTTAGGATTGATAGTAGTATGATCATAATTGCGAATCCAAAGATGTCCTTTACTGAGAAGTATGGGTGGAATGGGATTTTGTCTGTGTTTTTATTTAGTCCTAGGGGGTTGTTGGATCCTGTTTGGTGAAGGAATAGTAGGTGGATTATGGCCATTGCTGTGATTGCAAATGGTATTAGGAAGTGGAGTGCGAAGAATCGCGTTAGTGTTGCGTTGTCTACGGCAAATCCGCCCCATACCCATTGAACTAATTCTTTTCCTACGTATGGTACTGCTGATAGTAGATTTGTGATTACGGTTGCCCCCCAGAATGATATTTGTCCTCATGGTAGTACATATCCTATGAATGCTGTTGCTATTATTAGGAATAGGATTGCTACACCTACTGATCATGTATGTATGAATTTGTATGATCCGTAGTATATGTTTCGTCCGGTGTGTATGTAGATACATACGAAGAATAGTGATGCCCCGTTTGCGTGTAGTGTTCGTAGTAGTCATCCGTAGTTTACGTCTCGACAAATGTGTCTTACTCTGGAGAATGCGGTGTTGATGTCTGGGCAGTAATGTATGGCCAGGAATAGTCCTGTTAGGATTTGTACCCCTAGGCAGACTCCTATTAGTGACCCGAAGTTTCATCACGCTCTGATCGTTGATGGCGTTGGTAGGTCAACTAGTGCGTTGTTTGCGATTTTGAGGAGGGGGTGATTGTTTCGTATGGGTTTGTTCATTAATTTGCGTGTCGTAGTGGCCCCCTTGAGATGCTGATGATATTTACTACTACGATTAGTGTGAGTAGCATGTATAGTACTAGCAGGATGGTTATTGTTCCCGTGTTTTGGTTGTATATTATTATTGTTGTTGATGTGATTTCGTTTTCTGTTGTTGTGTCATATGTGTTTATTTCTTTGTTGTTTGTTTGGTCTGGTATAATGTATGTTAGTGCTGGTGATATTACTAGTGCGGTTAGGATTATTTTGTTTGACGGTGAGAATATTTCGTTTGATGCCAGTCTTGTTATGTACATAAATAGTACCAGTATTCCTCCGATTATGATTATGAAAAGGATGTATGAGAATCAGAATCTTTTGTATATAGTTCCTCTGATTAGGCATGTTGCCATGGTTTGTAGGAGTAGTATTATTCCTATGGCCAGCGGGTGTTTTATTTGCGTGAATATTATTCTTGTTATTATTCTTGCTGATATTAGTAGTTTTGTTATGTCAGGGGGTATTTTATTTAAAATGTTAGTTTTGGGGACTAATGAAATGGCGTGTGTCTTTCCTCTGAAGCTTTAAAAGGTTGTGTCCTTATTTTTGGTTTACAAGACCAATATTTTTGTTAAATTATTAAAACTTAATGTCAATGTGGTTGTATCTTTTTATTCTCTTTTTTTGTGGTGTTTGGACTTTTTCTTCTAGTCGCAAGCATTTGTTGGTTACTTTGTTGAGATTGGAGTTTGTAGTCTTGGTTTTGTATCTTTCGGTGTATTTTTACCTGTGTAGTTTTAACTATAGTTTATTTTTTGTGGTTTATTTTTTGATCTTTTCGGTCTGCGAGGGTGCGTTGGGTTTGTCTATTTTGGTTTCTATGATTCGTAGTCACGGTAATGATTATTTTCGTTCTTATAGAGTTCTTCAATGTTAAGGTTTCTTTGTTTTTTGTTGTTTTTAACCCCTCTTTGTGTGTCTTGTTCGTGGTGGTTGGTTTGTTCTTTGTTGTTCTTGGTTTCCTTTTTTTATCTTTTTTCCTTCCCTTATTTTTTTTGTTGGGGTAGTTTGGGTTATTTTTTTGGTTGTGATGTAATTTCTTATGGTCTTGTTCTTTTGAGTTTGTGGATTTGTGTTCTTATAATTTTGGCTAGAGAGTCTGTTCTTCGCTCTAATTACTTTCCTGGGTTTTTTCTTTTTGTTGTTGTTTTTCTTGTTACTATGTTGTATTGTACTTTTAGAAGAATTAGTCTACTTTCGTTTTATATTTTCTTTGAGAGTAGATTGATTCCTACCTTATTTCTTATTTTGGGTTGGGGATATCAGCCGGAGCGCGTTCAGGCTGGTATCTACTTGTTGTTTTATACTTTATTGGCCTCCCTTCCCCTGTTGGTTGGTATTTTGTATATTTATGGTTCGTTGGGTTCATTGTGTTTGTTTTTATTGCGAGGAGGTATTGTCGGCGGTTTGTTTTATGTTTGTATAGTTTTGGCCTTTCTAGTTAGGATGCCCATGTTTTTGGTACATCTTTGGCTTCCTAGGGCTCATGTGGAGGCCCCCGTTTCTGGCTCGATGATTTTGGCCGGGGTTTTGTTGAAGCTTGGTGGTTATGGCTTGCTTCGTGTGTTTCCTATTTTGTCTAGGTTTGGCTATGGGTTTGGTATTGTTTGGGTTGTTTTGGGCTTAGTTGGTGGTTTGTTGGTCAGTTTATTTTGTATGCGGCAGACTGATTTGAAGTCGTTGATCGCCTACTCGTCTGTAGCTCATATGGGCATGGTTATCGGTGGTATTATAACTATGGGTTATTGGGGTGTTTGTAGTTCCTTTGCTTTGATGATTGCTCATGGTTTGTGCTCCTCTGGGCTTTTTTGTCTTTCTAATATTTCTTATGAGCGTTTTGGTAGTCGTAGATTATTGGTTAATAAGGGTTTGATGAATCTTATGCCTAGTATGGCTATGTGGTGGTTTTTGTTGAGAGCCTGTAACATGGCTGCTCCTCCTTCTCTTAACCTTCTTGGTGAAATTGGGTTGTTAAGTAGTTTGGTTTCTTGGTCTTGATATCTTATGTTTGTTTTGATTTTTTTGTCCTTTTTTAGTGCTGCATATACCCTTTACATGTATTCTTATAGTCAGCATGGATCTGTTTTTTCTGGGTTGTATTCTTGTTCATTGGGGTATGTCCGTGAGTTTTTGTTGTTATTTTTGCATTGGTTTCCGTTAAATTTGGTTGTTTTGAGGGTTGATTTTGCTGTTTTTTGGGTATAAGGTGATATTTTTAGTTTAAGTAGTTTAATTTGAAAATACTGATTTGTGGTGTCGGTGATGTGATTTGGTTGCCTTGGACTGTGATTCCTGTTTCTATTTGTTTTGTTAGATTTATTTTCTTGTTTTTCTCGGGGTGATTTTGCTGTTTTTTAGGTTTTTATTTTATTTTGTCTGATTTGGTTTATTTTGTTGATTGGGTAGTTGTGACGTTGAATGGTAGTTCTGTTGTGATGACTTTTTTGTTTGATTGGATGTCTTTGTTGTTTATGGGTTTTGTTTTTATTATTTCTTCTCTTGTTATCCTTTATAGTGATGACTATATGTTTGGCGATTTGAACATTTTTCGGTTTATTTCGTTGGTTTTAATATTTGTAGTTTCTATGATGTTTTTGATTATTAGTCCTAATATGATTAGAATTTTATTGGGCTGGGATGGCTTGGGTTTGGTGTCTTATCTTTTGGTAATTTATTATCAGAATGTGAAGTCTTACGGTGCTGGTATACTGACTGTTTTATCTAATCGTATTGGTGATGTGGCTTTGTTGATGGTTATTGCTTGAATGCTTAATTTCGGTAGTTGAAGATTTGTTTATTATTTGGACTTTTTGTCGGGTTCTGTTGAAATGGAATTAATTTCTTTCCTTGTTGTTTTGGCTGCTATAACTAGGAGAGCTCAAATTCCTTTTTCTTCTTGGTTGCCAGCAGCGATGGCTGCTCCTACTCCCGTGTCTGCTTTGGTTCATTCTTCTACGTTGGTCACTGCTGGTGTTTATTTGTTAATTCGTTTTAGTCCTTCGTTTGGTTATTTGTTGAATGTTGTTTTGTTGTTGATTTCTGGGTTAACTATGTTTATGGCTGGCCTTGGGGCTAATTTTGAATATGATTTAAGGAGGATTATTGCTTTGTCTACTTTGAGACAATTGGGCCTTATGATTATAACTATTTCTGTTGGCCTTTCTAGTTTGGCTTTTTTTCACCTGTTGACTCATGCTTTATTTAAGGCCTTGTTGTTTATGTGTGCGGGTGGTGTAATCCATTCTATGGGGGATTCTCAGGATATTCGCTTTATGGGGGGTCTGTCTATTTACATGCCTTTTACTTCTTCTTGTTTAATGGTTTCTAATTTTGCCCTGTGTGGCATACCGTTTTTGGCCGGGTTTTACTCCAGGGATTTTATTTTGGAGATGTTTTCTATGGGGTATGTAAATATTTTTGGCTTCTTTTTGTTGTTTATTTCTACGGGTTTGACGGTTTGTTACTCTTTTCGTTTGTTTTACTTTGTTTTGTGTGGTGATTTTAATTTTGTTTCTTCTTATTCTATAGCTGAGACTAATTATAACATGGTTGTTGGTATGATTGGCTTGTTGGCTATGTCAATTCTTGGTGGTAGTTCGTTGATATGATTGATTTGTCCTACTCCTTCTGTTATTTGTTTACCTTATTATTTAAGGTTCCTTACTTTTTTTGTGGTGTTGTTGGGGGGCTGATTGGGCTACGAGATTTCTGGTTTTAAGTTTGGTGATTATTTATTCTCTATTTATTATTATGGTGTCTCCTCATTTTCTGGTTCTATGTGATTTATGCCCTTTTTCTCTACTTATGGGGTTTCTTTTGGTCCTCTGGGGTTTGGTTACAGGTCGATGAAGGTCTTTGATTCTGGTTGGATAGAGTATTTTGGTGGTCAGGGTTTGTATTGGGCCCTTTTTAGTCTTGGTAGGATTAATCAGTGGGCCCAATACAGTAGCTTGAGGGTGTTTTTGGGCTTCTTTGTTATGTGGGTTGTTATTTTATTATTCTTATTGGCTTTTTACTTGAATAGCTTAATTTTTAGAGCGCGACGCTGAAGATGTCGATGAGGTTTTTATTGACCTTTAAGTGGTTTATTTTATTTATAAAAGTTAGTCTTTATCTTTACAGTGAAAATGTAATGTTTTCTTAAACTATATAAATAGAAGTGTAAACGGATTTTAACCGCTATAGTGATAAGTTAGCAGCATTCACTTTTTCTGTCACTTCCTTAACTGGAATTCTTTAATTCATTTTTATTATTAACAATAATATACCTCTTTTTGGTTTCAATTAAGTTTGGATAGTGAGGATAGGTTTACTATCTAAGATCAGGTCGAAACTGATTGCAAGATGTTGCTTCTCACTTTGTTCTGAGGCTAGCTACTGGTGTAGCACTTTTTGAATGCAACTCAAATGTTATTTTTAACTATAGTCCCGCGGGTTTAGTTTCTTCATTCTAGTGATCCTTGGTTTCATTCGTGGTATAGCCCGATAATTAGGATTAGGAGGAATGCTGATCTAATTAATACCCATGATTTTATTCTTGATGTTGTTATGATAATTGGTATTGGTAGTAATAGTGCAATTTCTACATCGAAGATTATGAAGATTACTGCGATTAGGAAGAACCGTGATGAGAAAGGCATTCGTGCTGAGTTTTTGGGGTCGAACCCGCATTCAAAGGGTGATCTTTTTTCTCGGTCTTCATTGTTTTTTTTTGAGATTAGGGTGGTTAGGTATATTACTGCTGCTGATAGTGCAATTGTGATTGTTGTTGCTGTTATGGTTATTATTATTACTTATCTTGTTTTCACAAATTTCTTGATTGGAAGTCAAGTATACTTTACTTGTATTAGATAAGTAGGGTTTTATCTTCCTCATCAGTAAATTGAAATGTATAGGAATAGTCACACTACGTCTACGAAGTGTCAGTATCATGCGGCTGCTTCAAATCCAAAGTGGTGGTTTGATGAGAAATGTAGGGCTGTTTGTCGTAGTAGGCATGTTGTTAGGAATGTCGTTCCGATAATTACATGTAGGCCATGGAATCCTGTTGCCATGAAGAAGGTTGATCCGTAGGCTGAGTCTGCGATTGTGAATGGGGCTTCAATGTATTCGTATGCTTGGAGTGCAGTGAAGTAGATTCCTAGTAGGACTGTGAAGAATAACCCTTGTGTTGCTTGTCTGAAGTTATTTTCTAGTAATCTGTGGTGTGCCCATGTTACAGTTACCCCTGAGGCGAGTAGAATTGCGGTGTTTAGTAGTGGGACTTGTAGCGGGTTGAATGGTTGAATTCCTGTGGGTGGTCATGTTGATCCTAGTTCAATTGTTGGTGATAGTCTTCTGTGAAAGAATGCTCAGAAGAACGATGCGAAGAATAGTACTTCTGAGATGATAAATAGGATTATTCCTCATCGTAGGCCTTTTGTTACTATTTTTGTGTGTAGCCCTTGGTATGTTCCTTCTCGAGTGATGTCTCGTCATCATTGGATTATGGTTAGTACAGTGATTACTGTTCCAACCCCTAGTAGGCTGTTGTCGTATTGGTGGAATCATTTGATCAATCCCATTAGTGTGACTATTGCTCCAATTGCCCCTGTGAGTGGTCATGGTCTTTTATTTACTATGTGGAATGGGTGGTTTTCGTGGTTTGACATTAGTTCACTTCTCTAGAGTATAGTGTTCTTAGGATTGCGAATACGTATGATTGGATGATGGCTACTGCTCCTTCTAGAATTAGAAGGAGGATTTGTGCTGTGATTAGTACTGTTAGCAGGGCGTGGCTTATTGCTGGCCCGTTGTTTCCCAGGAGGGTAAGTAGTAGGTGGCCAGCAATTATGTTTGCTGTTAGCCGTACTGCTAGTGTTCCTGGACGGATTAAGTTTCTGATTGTTTCGATAACTACTATGAATGGTATTAGTAGTGTTGGTGTTCCTTGTGGAACTAGGTGTTCAAATATATGGTTTGTGTTTTTGATTCATCCAAATAGTATGAATCTAATTCACAAGGGTAGTGCTAGGGTTAGTGTGAGGGTTAGGTGTCTTGTTCTAGTGAAGACATATGGGAACAGTCCTAGGAAGTTGTTTATTAGGATTATAAGGAACAAGGAGGTGAAAATGAATGAATTTCCTTTGTTTTGGTTTCCCTTTCTTAGGATTGTTTTTATTTCTTTGTGAAGTTTATTTATCAGTAGTCTGATTATTATGCTGTTTCGTGATGGGATTAGTCAAATTCTTGTTGGAATTAGTAAGAGTCCTAGGATGGTTCTTGTTCAATTTAGGGGGAGTCTACTGATTTCTGTGGTTGGGTCAAAGATTGAGAATAGGTTTCTTATCATTTTCAGTTTATTTTATTGACGCTGATGGCGTTGGTGCTTTTTGTTGTTGTATTTGGTGATTGTGTGAAGTAGTTTATGATGTTGAATATTAGGAATGTTATTAGAAATGTGATGTATAGTGTTATTCATTCTATCGGTATTATTTGAGGTATAAAAGGATATCATTGTTGATTACTTCAGTTTGACATTCTGATGTTATATAATTAACTAATCCTTTCATCAGAGATAGTTGCTAGGTTATCATGAACTGGTTTAAGAGACCATTACTTGCTTTCAGTCATCTGATGACTCTCTTAGTTTTGAAACTCAGTTAATGAAGTGTTTTGCTGGTACTCTTTCGATTGTGATGGGTATGAATCTGTGGTTTGCCCCACAAATCTCTGAGCATTGTCCATATATAATGCCAGGGCGGCTAATTGAGAATCTTGTTTGATTTAGTCGTCCGGGGGTGGCGTCTGTTTTCACCCCTAGTCTTGGAATTGTTCATGAGTGTAGGACGTCTGCTGCTGTAACGATTATACGAATTGGTGAATTTGTTGGTAGGACAATTCGGTTGTCTGTTTCTAGTAGTCGGAATGTTCTTTCTTGTTGTTCTTCTTGCGGGATTATATATGAGTCAAACTCTAGTTTTGTGAAATCTGAGTATTCATATCTTCAGTATCATTGGTGTCCAACTGCTTTCAGTGTTAGTGCTGGGTTGTGGATTTCATCTATTAGGTATAGAAGTCGTAGGGATGGTATGGCGATGAATACGAGGATAATTGCTGGTGCAATTGTTCATGTGGTTTCAATTATTTGTCCTTCTAGTATGAATCGTCTAGTTTGTTTGTTTCGGATCAGGGTGATTATTATGTATGATACGGTTGTAGTAATCATTAGTATAATTATTAGTACGTGGTCGTGGAAAAAGACTAATTGTTCTATAATGGGGGATGCTCCATCTTGTAGTCTTATGTTTAATCATGTTGCCATTGATTCTAATGAAAGTCCTGGACTTTATATTTGGAGCTTAAATCCACCGCACTTATCTGCCACGTTAGATTTTTGGTTTGGGTTAGTTATTGTGGGTTAATGAAATGGTTGGTAGTTCCGAGTATCTGTGTTCTGCTGGTGGGAAGTTTTGTAGCCACTCAATTGAATTTCTTGTTTGCGTTGGGAATAGAATTTGTCGGTTTGATGAAATTCTTTCTCAGATGATGAATAGGAATATTATTACTCTCACAAATGAGATCGTTGATCCTATTGATGAAATGATGTTTCATGTTGTGTAGGCGTCTGAATAGTCTGAGTATCGCCGTGGCATACCGGCTAGCCCTAGAAAGTGTTGTGGGAAGAATGTTATGTTTACTCCTGTGAATATAACGGCGAATTGTGCTTTTAGTCACTTAGGATTTATGGTAAGTCCGGTGAATAGGGGGAATCATTGGATGAAGCCTGCCATGATTGCAAATACTGCTCCTATCGACAATACGTAGTGGAAGTGGGCAACCACGTAGTAGGTGTCGTGTAGGATGATGTCGATTGATGAGTTTGCAAGGACTACTCCTGTTAGTCCTCCTATTGTGAATAGAAATACAAATCCTAAGGCCCATAAGCATGTTGCTCTGTACGTTAATTGTGATCCGTATATTGTTGCTAGTCATCTGAAGATTTTAATTCCTGTTGGTACTGCAATGATTATTGTTGCTGATGTGAAGTATGCTCGTGTATCGACGTCTATTCCTACTGTAAATATGTGGTGTGCCCATACCACAAATCCTAGGAGCCCAATTGCTAGTATGGCAAAGATTATTCCTAGGTTTCCGAATGCTTCCTTCTTTCCTCTTTCATGGCAAATGATGTGGGAGATTATACCAAATCCTGGTAGGATTAGAATGTATACCTCAGGGTGTCCGAAGAATCAAAATAAGTGTTGGTATAGGATTGGGTCACCCCCTCCTGCTGGGTCAAAGAATGATGTGTTTAGGTTACGGTCGGTTAGTAATATGGTGATTGCTCCTGCTAGTACTGGCAATGATAATAGGAGTAATAGTGCTGTGATGGCAACTGATCATACAAATAGTGGGATTCGTTCGGGTTTTATGCTCTTTGGTTTTATGTTGATTGTTGTTGAAATGAAGTTTACTGCTCCCAAGATTGATGATACACCTGCTAAGTGTAGGGAGAAGATGGCCAGATCTACGGATGCTCCGGCGTGTGCAATTCCTCTTGCTAGAGGGGGATATACCGTTCATCCCGTCCCTGCTCCACTTTCTACCGCTCTACTTGCAAGTAGAAGAGTTAGTGACGGTGGGAGTAGTCAGAATCTTATGTTGTTTATTCGTGGGAATGCTATGTCCGGTGCTCCTAGTATTAGAGGCACCAACCAATTTCCGAACCCACCGATTATGATCGGCATGACCATGAAGAAGATTATAACAAATGCATGGGCTGTGACAATGACGTTGTAGATTTGGTCATCCCCGATTAGAGATCCAGGTTGTCCTAGCTCTGTTCGGATAAGCATTCTGAGAGATGTCCCTACTATTCCTGATCACGCACCAAATACGAAGTATAGTGTTCCAATATCCTTGTGGTTGGTTGAGAAAAATCATCGGTTAAAGATTAGTGGGATGGCTGAGATAAATTAGTAGGCGATAGGCTGTAAATCTATTTAGGGGCATTAACGTTGCTCTTCCACTATGTTGTGTTAGCCTTGTATTCATTTTGTGATGACAGAATGCAATTCTGTAGGGGTAGGCGTAGGCTTACCAAGGCCTAAAGGTGAGCCCTTTATTTATAGCTTTGAAGGTTATTAGTTTGGTTTAACTTAAGGCCTTCCTTAGTTTGTTCTGATGATGATTGTGCATAACATTGCTCCTGTTAGTGAGATTGATGATAGGGCTATAGCTCTAATGTTTTTGGTTGTTTTGTTTTTATGTGATTGGTTGTTTCACTTTGGCTCTGTGGTTAAGATTATGAATCTTGAATAGGAGATTTTTAGGTAGTAATATAGTGTGATTAGTGATGCAATTACTATTATGATTGCTATGGGTATTAGCTTGTTTATAGTTATCGCTTGGATGATAAGTCATTTTGGTAAAAACCCTAAGAATGGCGGTAGCCCCCCCAAGGAGAGTAGTGATGTGAATATTATGAACTTCACTAGCTTGGTTTCCTTGTTTGTTATTATGGTTTGGTTGATGAATGATACTCTGGATAGCCTGATGATAGATACTACCGTTAGCACTAATGTCGAGTACACTACAAAGTATGTTATTCACATGTTGTCTCCCGTGATTAGTGCTATTAGCATTCATCCGGTGTGATTGATGGATGAGTATGTTAAGATTTTTCGCATTGATGTTTGGTTGAGACCTCCAATTGCTCCTACGATTGTTGATGCTAAGATGATTCTTAACATGAATGGGTTGGTTTCAATCAGGTATGATATTAGTATTATGGGTGCGGCCTTCTGAATTGTTATTAGTAGGCCGCAGTTTTCTCATCTTAATCCTTCTATGACTCCTGGGAACCACCAGTGAAATGGTGCTGCCCCTCTTTTTAGAAGTAGGGGCGTGCAAACAATTATTGGCGTATATGGGGTTCCTGTGTTCGTGAGTGTGAATAGGTCTTCTGTTATTGTTTTTATTACTACTATGAATAGTAGAGTTGCTGAAGCTAATACTTGAACAATGAAGTATTTTAGTGACGCTTCTGTGTTGTATATGTTTTTGATGTTAGATATCAGTGGAATAAATGATATTAAATTTACTTCCAGTCCTATTCATGCGCCAATTCATGAGTTGGACGATACAGACACTAACATACCTCTTACTAAAGTGATTAGTAATAGGATTTTGGTTGAGTTACTGGGCATTAGAGAAGAGAGTGTTATACTCTATTTATGGGGTATGAACCCATTAGCTTTAATCTTAGCTTACTTTTCTATGTTAAGTTTTTGTTGTTTATACATCTTGGTGTATGGTGCACGGTGGCTTTTGATGCTTATTGGTGACAGTTTAATTCTGTCGGATGTAATGAAGGTAGTTTGTGCTACATGTTTTATCCTATCACGATAGTCCTTTAATCAGGCTCATCATT